TTTCTAGTCTCTAGTCTAGTTACTTCGTTCCCTATTTCTTTTATATTCGGGGGATCCTAAGGAAAATAATTTTGTTTCTACCGAGCTGAAATAAGAAGCCGAGGGTTCTAGTAAACCAAAACCATCATTTTCTAGCTATTTGGCTTCAATCTTGCCCTTTTTAAGCGCAAAAATTGAAGATTTAGTTACGATTGAAAGTTTTGTACTATTATCCATAGATCCTTTATTCATACTCATTGAATTGGAAGAATTTAATGACCAATCAAAAAAATTATGCTTCTCAACTCCATAATCCAATTTTTTTATTAAAATTCTGTAAAATTCTGATTGACTTTTGGATAGGAATTCTGAGAATGTATATTCTTTCCTCAAATGTCCTATTGAGGGGTAAAGGATTAAATCTTTTTAAGAAATAAAGTTTTTTATCGGAATAGAATATGAAAAAAATGGAAAGACCCCTTAACTATTGAAGTTGTTAATAGAACGAATCACACTTTTACCACTAAACTATACCCGCTACATATTCATTATAATTATATATTTAATTATTTAATATATATTTCTATTTCATATTAATATGAAATATTAATAATATTCAATATGAATCAAATACTGAACTTCAACTTTCATTTAGAATGAAATTTGTTTTTCATTGATGAATTTCCGAATCTTAGACTTAAGAATAAGAAAAGAAAGACAAAAAATAGTAGTTTACTATATAATAGAATACTATTACTAGAACACTTTTACTATAAATTTTAATAGAAAGACTAAATATTCTAATTTATACTCTAATTTACTAGAATTACTATAGAATATATTCTAGATTAATCTAGAATTTTTGAAAGAATTTCTCCATTAGAATCTTATATAATTTCTAATGATTAGGAATGGCAATGAAAATGAGTCTTCTTGTTTCAATAATAATTTTTATTCGTCGGAACAAAAGAAGTACTGGCCCGGCCAGTACTTATACTTAATCAGGTCGGCTTTTGTACAAAATAAAAGAAGTAAAGTCTTCTTTCTATTGGAGAAATCTGTTTCGGATCATTGAAGTGAAGGAAAAGAAAGATTGTTCTCAATCTTGACTTCACGTGTGAAATCACATGATAAATTTCCCATTTTGAATGGGGAGAGATGGCTGAGTGGACTAAAGCGTCGGATTGCTAATCCGTTGTACGAATTCTTCGTACCGAGGGTTCAAATCCCTCTCTCTCCGACCCCCCTGATCACTTGATATTTTCGAATTCGAATAATTTTCGATTAGTTTCTTTTATAAATCTTTTATCTTTATTTAGCATCTATTCCATTTATTTATACATTTACCTATGAAAAAATCAAGGAAAAAGTCAAAACGAATCTCATCTCTTTTTTTATTCTTCACGCCCAGGATTACGCCCTGGATCATTAGATAAGAATCCGAAGATGAAGAGAGAAACAAAGAATATTACTACTGTATAAACAAATAGTTTAAGAGTAAGCATTAAAAATCTCCAAGATAAGATCATTTTTTGTTTAAGGAAATAGATCACCTATTTTACGACACACGCTATACACTATTTTTGACATGACGCTCCAAATTTCTTTCTATTTTTAATGTAATATTCTAATGTAACATTATGAATAATATTCGTTTTTTTGTTACCAAAAATTTCTTGCCATATCCATATCTATAATTAGGTATTGTATGGGATCTTCTAAAGGGAAAGTCAGAACAAAAAGAATCAGCTGATTAGCTGATTAAAGATCAAGATCATCGCCCCTTCCCTTATTCAAATTCAATAATAAATACCAGAATCTCGCTTTTTGAATCGAGGGTTCCTAATGTCCAGACTTATCTGAATATTATTTATGATCTTATTGATTTTCAGAATCAAAAATTTATCTGTTCTTTATCGAAGAAATCTTGAATTGAATAGAGATTTCATTCTTATCGAAAACTTACAGCAGCTTGCCAAACAAAGGCTAAGAGAAGAAAAAGTACAGGGATAACCGGCATAACGTCTACAATTGGATTGAAAAAGGCATAAGCTTCGGGCAATTTGGCGAAGAAGAAACTACTCGAATAAAGGGTATAATTAAGACAGAGACAGATTAAACTAAAGATATTAAACATAACAAATATTCTTTTCTTGTTCTTCAAAATTAAAATGAGATTGAAATGATAATAAATTATCAGATTGGATTGAGTTGTTTTTCTGGGGGAAAATTGAAAAGAAAAAGGCAGATAAAAGAAATGAATTCTTCTTTTTCTTTGACTTCTCCCCAATAAAATAAGAATACAAAGAATTCTATTTTCATACAATATCTTAATTGAATTCTAAGTAATGATCAATTAATCTTTTTGATTCTATATCCATTGTGTTGAATCCTAGCGACAACATGTCCTATATTTCTTTTGGTTGGTTATTGACGAATAACCAATATTTATCTTAGTCTTTTTTAGACCAACTAAAAATGGGGCGTGGCCAAGCGGTAAGGCAACGGGTTTTGGTCCCGTTATTCGGAGGTTCGAATCCTTCCGTCCCAGATCGTTTGCATCCAAGACGAAAGATTCTTCTCTATTGAAAATCTAATTCAACAATTTTCTGTTTAATTTTGGATACAATGTTATCCAATCTGAATTTTAATAATCATATCTTTTTTTTTACTTTATTTATGAAATTACTCAATTATTTTATTCTTCAATATTTGTGATTCCTTTTATTAACGATTTTTTGTTTTATAAGATGGAGATGGATGCAAAAAGATCATAATTTTCATAATTTGAGGATTCTTTTTTTCTCTTTGATCTTACCTTATACGAGGCTTTTTCTACTCCATAATTATGTTTTAAATTCAATGAAAATAAGAAATGAAAATCAGATTCAATTGGAGATGGTAAAAAAGAAGTAAATCATAATATTAGAATTAGAAAATCATATTTCATAAATAAAAAATGAAAAAATATAAAATATACATAATTATGACATAAGAAAATATTGTATATTTTTCATCTGATTCTTTCGTTATTTTTCATTATTTCAGATTGTCTTAATATTCTATTATTATTCTATAAAGGTTTTTTTTTAGGTTTCTAATTTCTTTCTTTTTTTAACGAAAAAGGGGGATCTTTTATTATGGAAAATCCCGAAAGATCTGTTGAAGATGTAAATAAGTTTGCTTAAACCTGATTCTTTTTCATGTGATATTCTTCATATGAGAAAATATGGGGTAATTTTAAGTGAAATCTTTTCCGGATAAACGCTTATATATAAGTGTATATAAGTGTAGATTCTTATGTATCGGTTCAGCCAATGACTATTCATGATTCCATATTGAATCAATTGCATACGGTTCAAAATTAAAATGAGAGGGATGTTATGGTAAAACTTCGTTTGAAACGATGTGGTAGAAAGCAACGTGCGACTTGAAGGACATGATTGGATGTGGATTATGACATCCACCATTTTCTCTACGAATGAAGATGCTCTTGTCTCGACATAGTTTGTTCTGCTAGGAACCTGATTGAATTTGTCTTGGGTTGCTAAATAAAGATACTAATGGTATAGAAAGGTATAGCATATGATGGAGCTCGAGCAAAAATGATTCATTCATTTATCGGGGGAATAATCTAGGGTTAGTTACAATCAATAAGTTAGACCAACTTTGTAAATATATAATCTATATATTTATATATAAATATATCATCTATATATAAATATAGATAATAAGGAGAGGTTCAAATTTGAACAAGTTTGAAATGAATTGAAATGAAAAAAAGTAAAATTTATCGAAATTTTCAAACTGTTTAGATCAAGAGTGTATTACAAAGGAATCAATCGTTCGTATGATTTTTACAGAAAGAACAAAAGGTATGTTGCTGCCTTTTTGAAAAGGAGTAAGTATCACCGAAGTAATGTCTAAACCCAATGATTTCACAAAGCGAAAAGCAAAGACAATAAATTCCGGAACAAGGAAACACTATTTTAACTTTTCTCAACAATTGGATCAGAATGAGTAAAAAAAAAAAATAGATCCGAAAGGAGAAAAAATAGGGTAGAGACAGCTCAAGAAATTCGAAGGATTTACTTTCGAACTCTTTCAAAACTATCCAACTTGAGTTAGGAGTACAAATGAAATTTCTTTTTCTGTAAAGAAGTAAAAAAGGCTCAAATTACAGTCTAATTCTTTATGGATCCATTTCTATTTCTATCTATATAGATAGAAATAGAAATTCTAGAAATTAGAATCATTTTTTCTTGAGCCGTATGAGGAGAAAACTTCCTATACGTTTCTAGGGGGGCGTCTTTTATCTACATCTATCCCAATGAGCTATCTATCGAATCGTTGCAATTGATGTTCGATCCCGAAGAGAAGGAAGAGATCTTCGAAAAGTGGGTTTTTATGATCCGATAAAGAATCAAACTTATTCAAATGTTCCTGCTATTTTATATTTCCTTGAAAAAGGTGTTCAACCCACAGGAACTGTTTATGATATTTTAAGGAAGGCAGAATTCTTTAAAGAATTTCGAATTTTTTTTGATAAAAAAAGAAAGGAAAAACAAGAATTATGAATAAAGAATTACACAAAGATAGGTACTAGTTACTCTATCTTTGTGTAATTCTTTATTTAAAGTTTCCTCCTTTCTTTTTCTATTCATACTTCTTTATATATTTATATATATATATCATATATCTTTTTTTTTATTTTTTTCTTGCTTATTTTTGTGGAACCCCCTCGACAAGGGGGGTAACCTTTCTTTTTATATTTGTATTGTACCTTTCTTTTTTTTTAGTAAAGAAAGCCAGATTTTTTCTATCTCTACCTTTTCCTTATTACTTCTTTTTTTTCTGCTCGAAGTTTTATTCTTTCAAATACAACACAAATTTATATCTAATTTCTTTAAATTTGTTTTCTAAAAAGTCCATTCATATTGACAATGGTGTATCAAACAAATATAATTTGATCGTATATAAATAGATCTTTTTATCCCCATTTCATTCCCTATCGGCTCTTTCCTTCACTTTAGTAAAATGGATGAATTTGCTAGATTTTTTTTATTTCGATCATATCTACACTTCATATTGATCCGGGTTGCTAACTCAACGGTAGAGTACTCGGCTTTTAATTGCGACTATGATCTTTGATCTTTTACACATCTGGATGAAGTAATTCGTCTAGACTATTGGTAGAGTTTATAAGACCGCGACTGATCCTGAAAGGTAATGAATGGAAAAAAAAGCATGTCGTAAAAAGAATAAAAAAAAAAATAAAAGAATAATAAAATCATAGAATCATAGAAAAAGAAGATTTCTAGTACTCATAATATAAATAGAATAAGAATTTTTCTTTTTTTAAAATCTTTAAAGTTCAGTAAAGTATTTTGGGTCTAGTGAATAAATGGATAGAGTCTTATGGCTCCAATTCGAATAAGACAAAAAAGCAACGAGCTTCATTTCTTCATTTGAATGATTACCCAATCAAATTACTAATTATACGTTAAAAATATATTAGTGCCTGGTGTGGGAAAAGGTTCTCTTGTGAATTTTGAGTAGACCATTGATTCTTTTTTTTTTATTTTTATTATGAATCCTAATTATTCTTTATTGTGGATTGGAGACGGATGTGTCTAAGAAATAGTATAGTGATAAAAAAAGAATCTTTTTCCAAAGTCAAAAGAGTGATTAGGTTGCAAAAATAAAAGATCTTTACCCTTTTTCTTATTGTTAGTCTAGTTTTCTTTAACAAGGAAAAGAAACAAAAATTGGATAGAAAGGTAAACCAAAAAGATCTGTAGATTGGGCTCTCTGTCTCCGGGGTATATATTCTTTATTTGTTCTTACTTTTAGATAATCTTTTACTTCTTATTTCTTCTTTTATTCTATTATTATTCTAGTTTATTCTAAAATTCTAAATAGTATTTTAGTATAAGAGAAACACAACATATGCATACGCCGTTCTGACCATATTGCACTATGTATCATTTCATAACACAAGAAGTGCCTCCCTTTTTTGGTTACAGTAGAAATGTATTTAAATGGCAGAATGACAAGGATATTTAGATTTAAAAAAAATAGATTTCGGCAACAAAACTTCCTCTATCCGCTACTCCTTCAGGAGTATATTTACTCACTTGTTCATTATCATAGCTTCAATAGTTTGATTTTTTACGAACCTGTGGAAATTCTCGGTTATGACAATAAATATAGTTTAGTACTTGTGAAACGTTTAATTACTCGAATGTACCAACAGGAATCTTTGATTTCTTCGGTGAATGATTTTAACCAAAATGGATTTTGGGGTCACAAGAATTCTTTTTCTTCTCATTTTTATTCTCAAATGATATCAGAAGTTTTTGGAGTCATTCTGGAAATTCCATTCTCATCACGATTAATATCTTCCCTTGAAGAAAAACGAATACCAAAATCTCAGAATTTACGATCTATTCATTCAATATTTCCCTTTTTAGAGGATAAATTATCACATTTAAATTATGTGTCAGATCTACTAATACCCCATCCCATACATTTGGAAATCTTGGTTCAAATCCTTCAATGCTGGATCAAAGATGTTCCTTCTTTGCATTTCTTGCGATTGTTTTTCCACGAATATCATAATTTGAATAGTCTGATTACTTCAAAGAAATCTATTTACGTCTTTTCAAAAAGAAATAAAAGATTCTTTTGGTTCCTACATAATTCTTATGTATATGAATTTGAATATCTATTCTTATTTCTTCGTAAACAGTCTTCTTATTTACGATCAATATCTTCTGGAATCTTGATTGAGCGAACACTTTTCTTTGGAAAAATAGAATATCTTATGGTCGTATGTTGTAATTCTTTTCAGAGTATCCTATGGTTCCTCAAAGATACTTTCATACATTATGTTCGATATAAAGGAAAAGCGATTCTGGCTTCAAAAGGAACTCTTATTCTGATGAAGAAATGGAAATTTCTTCTTGTGAATTTTTGGCAATCTTATTTTCACTTTTGGTTTCAACCTTATAGAATCCATATAAAGCAATTACCCAACTATTCCTTTTCTTTTCTGGGGTATTTTTCAAGTGTACTAAAAAATCCTTTGGTAGTAAGAAATCAAATGCTAGAGAATTCATTTCTAATAAATACTCTGACTAATAAATTAGATACCGTAGCCCCAGTTATTTCTCTTATTGGATCATTGTCGAAAGCTCAATTTTGTACTGTATTGGGTAATCCTATAAGTAAACCGATCTGGACCGATTTATCGGATTCTGATATTATTGATCGATTTTGTCGGATATGTAGAAATCTTTGTCATTATCACAGCGGATCCTCAAAGAAGCAGGTTTTGTATCGTATAAAGTATATACTTCGACTTTCATGTGCTAGAACTTTGGCTCGTAAACATAAAAGTACAGTACGCACTTTTATGCGAAGATTAGGTTCGGGATTCTTAGAAGAATTTTTTTTGGAAGAAGAACAATCTCTTTCTTTAATCTTCCTCCAAAAAATCCCTTTTATTTTACACCGATT